ATACATAAGATAAATACAAAAATAGATAAGACGAAATTCGCCCACCCCCAGTATATTTGATCCCTTCCCCTATAAATAAACTCGCAACCCCAAGGCCATTTGTGATTCCATCAATTATACGTCTATCAAAGAACTGAATTAGTTCGGACAATCCTCTTATACTCATGAGGAATACCCTAATATAAAAAATATCTATGTAACCACGATTATATGACCAATTGTATACCATATTTTTTATTTGGTCCGAGAGAGTTCTTTTAGAGCCCTTTTTTACAAATGAATTTATTAAGTGCAAATTCTTGAAAGATGAATAAGCGGACCCATAGAAAATAGATGCTATAAATAGTCCGAAAAGAGCTATACTTACTGAAAAAATTGCATTTGTAAAAAATTCATACCAATTCACAGAATAATTAGAATTTCCATGAAAAAGGTTTGTCCATGGAGTTAACCATTTCGATAATATATCAAAATCTACTATCCCTTCTTGATCAAAATGAATTCCTATTGATCCAATAAACAAAGTAAATAGTACCAATACAAGCAGAGGAAATAGCATAGTATTGTCCGATTCGTGCGGATACATGTAAGTGTATTTATTTCTAAAGTAAGTACTAAAATATCGCATTCGATTTCTTATATTATGATTATGATCAATTTGATATGTATCCTTTGAAAAAAAGGAGACCTTAGTATTTTGTGTTAATAAAAATAAATTTCTATTTACTACTTTTGGTGCTTTCTTTCCCCATAAAGATATTGAATAGAATGAGCTATTTTTAATGCTACTGTAATTTTGAAAATGAACGCGCAAATTCCCATCAAAAGTAAGTAAATACATCCGAAACATATAAAATGCGGTTAATCCCGCAGTGAGACAAGCTATTATTGCGAAAATTGGTGAATACAACCAACTATCATTAAGAATTTCATCTTTTGACCAAAAACAAGCAAGAGGTGGAATACCACAAAGAGAAAGTGTACCTAATAAAAAAGTAGTTCTTGTAATTGGAACATATCTTTTTAAACCGCCCATAAGAACCATATTCTGACTTTTATCTGGTGAATATCCAACAATAGGTTCCATTGAATGAATAATAGATCCGGATCCCAAAAACAATAAAGCTTTAGAATAAGCATGAGTGATCAAATGGAATAAAGCAGCTCGATAAGAACCTATACCTAGAGCTAACATAATATAACCCAATTGAGACATTGTAGAATAGGCTAAACTTCTTTTAATGTCTCTTTGAGCAAGAGCCAAAGTAGCTCCTAATAGTACTGTTATTATGCCTATTAAAGAAATGAAATTCATTATGTAAGGTATGACTATGAAAAGAGGAAGAAGTCTAGCTACAAGAAAAATTCCTGCTGCTACCATGGTAGCAGCATGTATAAGAGCCGAAATAGGAGTGGGCCCCTCCATGGCATCAGGTAACCATACGTGAAGGGGGAATTGCGCGGATTTGGCAATTGCGCCGACGAATAGTAATAAGGCACAGAGAGTAGCAAATAAAGAATTGAACCCATTACTATGGATCAAGTTATTAACTATTTTGAACAAATCCCGAAATTCGAAACTGCCTGTTATACAATAAAAACCTAAGATTCCTAATAATAAACCAAAATCCCCTACACGATTAGTTACAAAAGCTTTTTGGCAAGCACTTGCTGCAATCGGTCGTGTAAACCAAAAACCTATTAATAAATATGAGCACATTCCCACCAGTTCCCAAAAAATATAAATTTGTATCAAATTGGAACTAGTAACTAATCCCAACATGGAAGCATTGAAAAAACTCATATAAGCAAAAAATCTCAAATATCCTTGATCGTGAGACATATAATTATCGCTATAAATAAGAACCATGATTCCAACAGTAGTAATTAGTACTGACATAATAGAAGTAAGTGGATCGATCAAGTGTCCGAACTCCAAGGAAAAATCATTATTGATGGTCCAAGACCATAGATATTGATAGATGGAACTTCCATTTATTTGCTGAATAGACAGACTGGACGAAAACCCCAAAGTTATACTTAGCAGTAAAACACTAGTAAAAGCCCACATCCGACGAATGTTTTTTGTTGCTGTAGGAATAAGCAGAAGCCCAAATCCTATTAACATGGTAACTGGAAGTGGAAGAGAGGGTATTATCCATGCATATTGATATGTATGTTCCATAAAAAAAACCAATTTTAATTTTTTTTTTATTCTTATTGATTTAATAGTTTCCGACTCACCAATTCTTATCTCTTTCGAAAGACACAATAATCAAAGAAAAAAACTCGACAAAAATAGGAAAAAACTAAAATATTTTAACTCTTCAATTGGTTGATCAAATAACATCATTAACTAACTAAGTAGAGGTTATTACTTAGTTATTAATTAGTTAGTAACAAAAAAAAGATATTTATTAAAATACAGAATATTACAGAATATAACATTTTTAATCATTCTACTACTATATATTTATATATTTTATATATTTATTCTTTTAATTATAATTATATTATAATTATTATATTATATTCTAGTAATTAATAATCATATCATATATACATATATAATAGTAACAAAAACAATTCCATCAAAAACAGTACTTGATTCTAATATAAGTCACAGTATCCATCAAAAATTCGACTCAATAAGGAGGGCTGGTTATTCTAGTTCTGGTTATTCTAATTAATTTATTTGCAGTAATTATCTAACGCATTGGGAACCAATTGGTGGGATTCCACTAAGGAAAACTTATCTTTATCAGAAATCCTATGATACTCCTACTTCGTATAGTATAGAACTGAAAAAAAAAAAATTCCCCCTTTATCTGACTTTATTAAAAATTATTATCTATTTTATTTATCCCTAGTATTTATCCCTAGACATATATGATATGTCATGGGTATATATTTATTATATATTATAATTATAATATATTTAATATATTATTTAGTATATATATATACTATATGTTTTTATATGTTATGTTTATGTTGTTTTGAAAAAATTATGGACTATTCATCATCCAAGGGATAAATATGGATAATGACTAAAAAAACGATCTATTTCGAACAATATATGTCTTTCACATACAACGATAAAAATTAGTACTTGTTTTTTAATGGCGGTTCCAAAAAAACGTACTTCTATATCAAAAAAACGTATTCGTAGAAATATTTGGAAAAAAAAGGGATATTTAACAGGAGAAAAAGCGCTTTCTTTAGCTAAATCGGTTGCCACTGGACATTCAAAGAGTTTTTTTGTGCAACAAACAAGTAATAAAATTTTAGAATAATCTAAATCAACATACCATGAATAACTTAAATTTTCTAAGATGAATGATTGATTCGCATTAACTAATGTATTGAATGTATTGAACCCCTCAATATTAGTTAGAACTAAACTAGCTGCTGTGGTATGTATAATAAGAGTTATTTTATGTTTACTGGGCTTTAATTTAAGTATTATTTTCAATCTCTATCAATTTTTTGAATTGATAGAGATTGAAAGTTTTTTGTTATATGTGTAGCCCAAAACCTAATTAGATTTAGTAATTCAATTTAGTAAAGTAATATAGTATCATAAATTATGGACACAGCGAAGAGTATTATTAATGATTCTAAGGTATCGAAATCATTATCAAAATTCCTCAGATTTAGTGATAAAATTTTGATAAAGATAAATAGGAAATTATAGTTATTTTATTTTGTTTACTAAGATTGTTTACTAAGAAAATAAATCTTTTTAATTTTCAATACATTTCAATACATAAAATAAGATAAACGAATAAAAAATAAAAAAAGAAAAAATAGAAAAGGGACAATTTTGAGTTCTATAACTCGGTCTTCGGGCGATAGCAAAACTATCTAGTTTCGACTGTTCCGTAAGAACTTAGTTTCGAGATACGTGAAAGTTGATTGTTAAAACTGAACCCTACGGCGATACTAACTACGTGTTAGTGAACATTGAAATATAAATTTGAACGAATCTTTTTTTTTCATCGATTCTAATGTTTACTAAACTATATACTATATTGAATTCTTGAATCTTGACCGTTCGACATGAATTGAATATTATTTATTATTATTTTGAGTAAGCCGCCATGGTGAAATCGGTAGACACGCTGCTCTTAGGAAGCAGTGCTAGAGCATCTCGGTTCGAGTCCGAGTGGCGGCATCCTCTAAAAGGGATACAAAATGGATCCTATAATGTATTTAATTATCGATTTTAATTCTGCAACGGAGCCCTCTTTTTATGATATTTGCGACTTTAGAACATATATTAACTCATATCTCTTTTTCGATTATTTCAATTGTAATTACGATTCATTTGATAAATTTATCAGTCCGCGAAATAGTAGGATTACGCAATTCATCAGAAACTGGGATGATAGCTACTTTTTTCTCTATAACAGGATTATTAGTTATTCGTTGGATTTATTCGGGGCATTTCCCGTTAAGTAATTTATATGAATCATTAATCTTTCTTTCTTGGGGTTTATCCATTATTCATATGATTCCCTATCTTAGGAATCATAAAAATGATTTAAGCGCAATAACCGCGCCAAGTGCTATTTTTACCCAAGGTTTCGCCACATCGGGTCTTTCAACCGAAATGCATCAATCTTCAATATTAGTACCTGCTCTACAATCTCAGTGGTTAATGATGCACGTAAGTATGATGTTATTGAGCTATACATCTCTTTTATGTGGATCATTATTATCAGTCGCTCTTCTAGTCATTACATTTCGAAAAAACATAGATACTTTTTTAAAAAGCAATAATTTCTTAATTAAATCATTTTTCTTTTTGGGGGTCGAATACTTGAATGAGAAACGAAGTGTTTTTAAAAACACTTCGTTTCTTTCATTTCGAAATTATTACAAATATCAATTGACTCAGCGTTTGGATTATTGGAGTTATCGTGTCATTAGTTTGGGATTTACCTTTTTAACCATAGGCATACTTTCGGGAGCAGTATGGGCTAATGAGTCTTGGGGATCTTATTGGAATTGGGACCCTAAGGAAACTTGGGCATTTATTACTTGGATCATATTTGCGATTTATTCACATACTAGAACAAATCAAAGTTTACAAGATACGAATTCGGCACTTGTGGCTTCGATAGGATTTCTTATAATTTGGATATGTTATTTTGGGATCAATTTATTAGGAATTGGTTTACATAGTTATGGTTCATTTACATTAATATCGAATTAGATAAATTATTTAACCTAAAGAGTACATAACATAAGAACATCGTCTCATATATAACGAGAGTTTTTGAGAACCAGTTGATTCTTTGAATCAACTGGTTCTCAAAAACTCGAGATACATCTTTTTACAACTCTAATTCACTTCATTTTTTTTTCATTGTACAGCGAACTGTTTTTAAAACCTTAAAATCACAGATTTATAAGACTTTCAGTCTCATTAATGAAAACTATCTATAAAAATAATTAGATAGGATAGTTTGTACCTTGTCAACTGATAGTAAGAGAACGAAATCGGGATAAATACCAATCCATATTACGGGTAAAAAAAGACATATCAAAACAAACAGCTCTCGTGGTCCAGAATCGACCAAATTAGAGTTTGGAACATTAAATAACTTGTACCCGTAGAACATCTGACGTAACATAGATAATAAATAAATAGGAGTTAATATCATTCCAATTGCCATTACAAAAGTAATTAGCACCTTTGGCATGAAAAGATATTTTGAGCTGGTAATTATTCCAAAAAATACTACTGATTCCGCAACAAAACCACTCATTCCTGGCAATGCAAGAGAAGCCATCGAGAAGCTACTGAACATGGTAAATATTTTTGGCATTACGACAGATATCCCCCCCATTTCGTCGAGATAAACAAGACGTATTCTATCACAACTTGTTCCCGCCAAGAAAAAAAGTGCAGCACCAATAAATCCATGAGAAAGTATTTGTAAAATTGCTCCATTTAGTCCCATGTTGGTTATAGAACCAATTCCTATAATTGTGAAACCCATGTGAGATACAGAAGAATAGGCTATTCTCTTTTTTAAATTGCGTTGGCCGAAAGAGGTTGAAGCTGCATAAATTATTTGTATTGTTCCCACTATCACCAACCATGGAGAAAATATGGAATGAGCGTGGGGTAATAATTCCATATTGATCCGAATCAATCCATATGCTCCCATTTTTAATAAGATTCCGGCAAGAAGCATACATGTACTGTAATGTGCCTCTCCGTGGGTATCCGGTAACCATGTATGTAGGGGTATGATCGGCGATTTGACAGCATAAACAATAAGGAAGCCAAAATAGAATATTATTTCCAATGCCGCAGGATATGATTGATTAACTAATCTTTCAAAATCTAATGTCGGTTCATTGGAACCATATAAACCCATACCTAGAACTCCTATTAAGAGAAAAATAGAACCCCCCGCAGTATACAAAATAAACTTTGTAGCCGAGTACAGGCGCTTCTTTCCCCCCCACATGGATAAAAGTAAATAAACAGGAACTAATTCTAACTCCCACATGATGAAAAAAAGTAAAAGGTCTCGAGAAGAAAATGATCCTATTTGACCACTGTACATTGCTAACATAAGGAAATAGAATAATCGTGAATTTCGAGTAACTGGCCAAGCCGCTAAAGTCGCTAAAGTAGTGATAAATCCTGTCAATAAAATAGGTCCCACGGAAAGTCCATCGATTCCCAGTTTCCAGTGAAAATTCAAACTATTTATCCATTTCAAATCTTCTTCCAATTGGATTAATGGATTGTCCAATTGGAAATGATAACAGAATGCATACGCCGTTAAAAGGAGTTCTAATAGGCATATACATATAGTATACCAGCGAAAAACCTTATTCCCCTTATGAGGAAGAAAAAAAATGGAAGAACCCGCGAATATCGGCAAAACAACAAGTATTGTTAACCAAGGAAAATAACTCGTGATAAAGACAAGATACACTTTGACCAGAAAAGCCCGTGCTCGGAATAATAAATATATTTTATCGAGTACGGGCTTTTGTCGGTAAAGAGGAATCAAACGATTCAAGTGGAGTTTTTTGTAATGTATCAATCAATAAGTAATGTATCAATCAATAAGATAGACCCATGCTGCGAGTTGTTTCATGCCATAAATAAACACGGACACTCAAAAAATCTGTTGGGCAGGCGGATTCACATCTTTTACAACCTACACAATCCTCGGTTCTTGGCGCGGAAGCAATTTGCTTAGCTTTACATCCGTCCCAAGGTATCATTTCCAATACATCCGTGGGGCAGGCTCGTACACATTGAGTACACCCTATACATGTATCATAAATTTTTACTGAGTGTGACATTGAATCTATAAATTCCAGTTTTGAACATAAAAAGTTTTCGATCTGGTATGGTAAAATGATAAAATCAGTAGTAAATAGATTATATGTTTATATTGTAGACACCAGACGAATCAATGATTTATCAAATTTTTTTTATCAATATATTTCTAAATCTGTTCATGAGAAAGCGCCAAGAGACTTTTATTTTCGTTTCAACAACCACAGTCATACAATACAAGTTGTACATGCGAATTCAAATTGGTCAACAAACAATACAATATCTAATATTAATATTAGAATATTAATATTAATTAATGGAATTCTATTCTAATTCTTAATTCTAATATATAAATCTGATATCTAGTATCTAGTATCTAATATATATTAAATTATATTATAAAAAGTTATAAAATATAATTATAAATATAAAATATAACGAATGATTATAATGAACGATAACGAATAATTTAATTATTCAACAAATTCGATTGATTGATACGAGTTGATTTTCTGTTACGATGGATCGACGAAACAATAGCTAGCCCAATAGCTGCTTCAGCAGCGGCAATAGCTATGACAAAGATTGAGAAAATATCTCCTTTTAATTGGCGACTATCAAATAAATCAGAAAATGTTACGAGATTGATATTAACCGAATTTAGTATAAGCTCAAGACACATAAGCGCTCTAACCATGTTTCGACTTGTGATTAATCCATAGATACCGATAGAAAATAAATAGACACTCAAAAAAAGTACATACTCAAACATCATTAACTAACTCCTCATCAATATCAATCTTGATTAATTTCAATATGATATGAACAACAATTCAACTGATTCGATTGACTAGAATAGAACAAACAATTACAGAACAAGAGAAGGTATTGTTAATAGATTTCACTAAAAACCTTAAATCTTTCCATGTTTTTAGTTGATTTAAAATTTAGAATTCAAAAAATTTTTTGAATTCTAAGTATTTATTATTGACGAGCCATAGTAATTGCACCTATTAAAGAGACTAAAAGAATTATAGAAATGAGTTCAAATGGAAGATAAAAATCTGTTGATAAATGAATCCCAATTTGTTGAACGTTACTTATTAGGTCCTGTTCTAGAATCTGGTTTGATTTTGTAGTCCAAAGAATTCCGTACCATGACGTATCTGGGATAGTAGTAATTAGTGAAAAAAGAATACTTGTACAAACCAGTGAAGTAACCCCATCTCCAATGGTCCAAAGGCGGGAATCATTGGAATATTCTGAACCGTTCATAAACATTACAGCAAATATGATTAAGACATTTATGGCTCCTACATAAATAAGAAGTTGTGCGGCAGCTACAAAATAGGAATTCGATAGAATATAGAATAAGGATATACAAACAAGAACCAATCCCAATGAAAAGGCAGAATAAATTGGATTGGTAAATAATACTACTCCCAGGCCCCCCAATAGAAGAACTGATCCCAGAAATATTACGAGAATACTATGTATTGGTCCAGGTAAATCCATTATGTATAAAATAAGAGATAAATAAGTCGAAAGATTTCATGACCTTACTGAATAGTCGAAGAAGGTAAAATTACCCTATTTTTTTGTCTATGATACGTTCCTAAATTAAATATTAATGGAATTGTAATATGGATTAATATAGATATAGATAAAGTTATTGGACCAATCCCGATTTTGCATTTTGATTTTATTCGAAGAGTAGTTAGAATTTTTTTTTATATTTTGAAATCATCACCAAAAATATATAAATAAACCAATGATTCTCAACAATCAATAGTTATTAGTTATTATTTTTAGTTACATCGTTATTAGTTATTATTTTTAGTTACATCGACTAACTAAAATAAAAGAAGCTTCACTTGGATCTTTCTATCAAAATATTAAAAAAAAAAAATATTAGTTAATAATTGGTAATTGTTCTTGAATCAAAGGATTTACCTTTGTCTATTTTGATTTGAGTCGAAGTCGAATTCGTAACTGTTTGAATTGTGTAGTCCCCAATTACTGACATTGGTAACCGACCCAAAGCAATTTGATTATAATTCAATTCGTGACGATCATAAGTAGAAAGTTCATATTCTTCAGTCATTGATAAACAGTTTGTGGGACAATATTCGACACAGTTACCGCAAAATATACAGATACCAAAATCAATACTATAGTTAAGCAGTTGTTTTTTTTTAATATCTTTTTCAAATCTCCAATCAACAACGGGTAGATCTATGGGGCATACACGAACACATACTTCGCAAGCAATACATTTGTCAAATTCAAAATGGATTCGGCCACGGAAACGCTCTGATGTGATTGATTTTTCATAAGGATACTGAATAGTTACAGGTAAACGATTTGTGTGGGATAAGGTAATTATGAAACTTTGACCAATGTACCTTGCGGCTCGTATTGTTTGTTGACCATAATTCATGAATCCAGTTACCATCGGAAACATATTGTAGATATCCACGAATAAGTTGATGTTTCTTTCTCTTGTTTAAGAGAGGTTATGAGTCTAGAATATCGTTATCATATTCTGTTATTTATAGTGAAATATTTATAGTGAAGCAAGTTGGAAAGAAGTTGTCAATAAAAAATTACCTAGAGAAATAGGTAAAAGAAATTTCCATCCAAGATTTAATAGCTGGTCTATTCTCATCCTGGGTAAAGTCCATCTTGTTGTGATAGATATGAAGAGAAACAAATAAGCTTTAGCTAATGTAATAAAGATATCAATTGTCATTCCAAAGACTCCAGCCGTTTTATTTATTCCGAAAAGTTCAGGAATGGATATGTATGGCATAGAAAAATTCCACCCACCTAAATAAAGAACTGTTACAAATAATGAAGAAACTAAGAGATTTAGGTAAGAAGCAACGTAAAATAAACCATATTTAATACCGGAATATTCGGTTTGATAACCTGCTACTAATTCCTCCTCTGCTTCTGGTAAATCAAAGGGTAATCTTTCACATTCTGCTAAAGAAGAAATTAGAAAAACTATAAACCCTATAGGTTGACGCCACATATTCCACCCCCAAAAACCATATTGTGACTGTGCCTCAACTATATCAACTGTACTTGAACTGTTCGATAATCATAGTCGATAATAACATTACCGTTCTTACCGCTATTCCAAAACCGTACATGAGACCTCAGCTTCATACGGCTCCTCTATGGCCACACACGCAAATAAATGTAAGGACTCCTTCGGTATTATCGGTATCTTTGGAGTGTAGATAGAATAAAAATACCTCGTAAAGTTCCAAAAATTAGACCAATGGAATTCCGTCTGCTAGAATAACAAAAAGTACGCTTCCGAATTGATCTCGTCCCTTATATAATTAAATAAAAAACTAAAAGTAATCTTTCTTCGGTAATAACTTAATCTTTCAATAAAATACCCGTTCTATCAATAGATGGAAAGAATTAGACACTAGTTCTAGTTAATGAATCATAACTAATAAGAATTCCATATGTATGGGTATAGATGGAGGAAAAAATTAATAAAGATCCTTTTTCCATTCTATTCTATTATTTATTGTATTTCATTCTATTTCTTTTGTTCCTCTTCTTGTTTCTCATAAGAGGGTACTCTGAAAAAAAAAAAAATAAATAAAGGATTAATTCGTTCTTGATAGTCACTTCTTTAATCAGTGAATAGGAGCATACTCTAGATCGGAATCGCGGGGAAGTACTGCTTGCTCGTTTCTACCAACTTAAAGCCCCTATTATGTTATGATTCGTTTTATGCGTAAATACCTCTTTTTTGATACCTTACATTATCTCTATTACTAATCCTTTGTGTACTTTGGTGTTTCTAACCATCTACTGATTTTTGATTGATCCCCTGTATGGTAATACATACAAGACAATAGTAGAAACTCCATACAGTTGATCTTTTGTACCCGCTTCAAGATATGATGACTAATCAAAGAATCTCAATCTTGGGATAAAGAGTTTTTACTGCTTATGTTTACTTCCACTTTATTCTTTTCTTGTATATAGGGAATGAGATTTTATCTTCTTATCTACATATTAATAAGCCGTTTTGTTTCACTCATATAACTATCTGGTTTAACTCATCGACCTGAATGAATGGAGGTCAAAATTCATCTTCTAACGAATCACACGTAGAGATATTGATAACACACATAGAGTTAATGGTATTTCATAACTAATAGATTGAGCAGCAGCTCGTAGACCACCTGAAAAAGAATATTTATTATTCGATCCATATCCTGATATAAGAAGCCCAATGGGAGCAATACTTGAAATGGAGATCCATAAAGAAACACCTATACTAAGATCAGCTAAAACAAGTCGATACCCAAAAGGAATTACTAAATAACTTAGTAGAATTGATATAACTGCTATAGATGGTCCGATACTAAACAAGGGAATATCCCCTCTAGATGGAAGGAGGTCCTCTTTAAAAAGTAATTTTGTCCCGTCTGCTAGAGCTTGAAGAATTCCCAAGGGACCCGCATATTCAGGTCCAATACGTTGTTGTATCGCTGCAGAGATTTCTCTTTCTAACCATACAATTACTAGCACTCCTATGGTGATTCCCAATATAAGGGTTAAAGCAGGGACAAACAGCCAGATGAGTCCATATACCTCTTTTAAAGATTCTGATTTAGAAAAAGAATTGATAGTTTGTACTTCTGTTGTTCCAATTATCATTTCAACGATCAACTTCTCCCATAATGATATCTATACTACCTAGTATCGTCATGATATCAGCCAATTTCATTCTTTTAATTAGCTGAGGAAGAATTTGCAAATTGATGAAACCGGGCGGACGAATTTTCCATCTCCAGGGGAAAATACTATTATCTCCTATCAAATAAATTCCTAATTCCCCTTTTGGGGCTTCCACTCTTACATAAAGTTCTTGTTTCGAAAATTCAAAATTCGGCGAAGTTTTTTTACTAATGAATCCATATTCAAAATCATTCCATTTATAATTCTTTGTTACATCTAAGCGCCGAATTTCTAAATTCTCATAAGGTCCCCCGGGAATTCCTTCAAGAGCCTGTTGAATAATTTTTATGGATTCCCTCATTTCGCTGATTCGTACTAAATAACGAGCTAATGAATCTCCCTCCGTTTGCCATTGGACTTCCCAATCGAATTCATTGTAAGATTCATAATGATCAACTTTACGAAGATCCCATTGGATCCCAGAAGCTCGTAACATCGGTCCTGATAAGCCCCAATTTATGGCCTCTTCTCCACCAATAATGCCCACTCCTTCAACTCGTTCCAAAAAAATGGGATTCCGCGTAATAAGTTTGTCGTATTCAACAAGACCCGTTAAAGAATAATCGCAGAAATCCAAACATTTATCTATCCAACCATGAGGTAGATCAGCAGCTACTCCTCCGATACGGAAATAATTATGCATCATTCGCATACCTGTGGCAGCTTCGAATAGATCATATAGCAATTCTCTCTCTCTGAAAATATAGAAAAAAGGAGTCTGTGCGCCGATATCCGCCATAAAAGGTCCAAGCCATAACAAATGAGAAGCTATACGACTCAGCTCTAGCATAATTACTCTGATATAGCTGGCTCTTTGAGGGACTTGAACATTTCCCAATTGTTCTGGTGCATTTACCGTTATTGCTTCTGTGAACATAGTAGCTAAATAATCCCAACGTGTTACATAAGGAAGATATTGTATAATTGTTCGGTTTTCCGCTATTTTTTCCATCCCTCTGTGTAAATAGCCCAATACGGGTTCACAGTCAATAACATCTTCACCGTCGAGAGTAACGATCAGTCTAAGAACACCATGCATTGATGGGTGATGGGGGCCCATATTTACTATCATGAGATCTTTTCTTGTAGTCGGTACAGTCATATCTTTTCTTTCCTAATTCATTATTCCATGAATTTCTCAAAACAAGTTTTATAAATTTATAAAAATGAAAAATCTAATCATTAATAATAATAAAATTTAAATGAATCTTCAAATTAACGAGTTTTTGGCTCCCGAATATCCAACTGACTAATTAATTTCTTATAATGTACTCTATTTTTCTTTGACAAATAAGCCAACAACCGTTGACGTTTTCCCAGAATTTTTCGTAGACCTTTTTGCGATAAAAAATCTTTTTTGTGCAATTCCAAATGCGAAGTGAGTCTCCGTATTTTATTGGTGAAACTTAATACTTGAAATTCAACAGACCCTTTATTTTCTTCTTTTTCTTCTTGTGGAATAACTGAAATGAATAAATTTTTGACCATAAAAAAATTCTTATATCTTTTTTCTTTTTTATGTATTTTATCGATCAGGAAAAATAATAATTATTTTATTTTTTATTATTATATGATTATGTCAGTCATTTTTCATTTTATTTTCATATGGTATAAACATTTAGATTTATTCATATACTACTTTTTATTTATTTTATTCTATCCAAATCCAATTTTTTATTCCTAGTTTCAATTGTCAATTGAATTTAATTTATATACCATTTGATTAAAAAATCAGTATCATGTGCTAAAAACATAAGGTATGTGTACATACATCTTTTGCCATATATCGAATATGTCATACGATATATAGCAAATGTACCATTAACTGATTCTGAATCGTGGATACATATGGATCCTTGACAGACTGAAACGACTCCCGTTATTGGCATCAAACCAATAGCGATTCATACAAGCTAAATCTTCTAATCGGTAATTGGGCCAAAGAAACAATTTTAATTTCATAAAGTTGGTTGCATCCGTATTAAGATGCTTGTCCTCATTCAAAAACCGCCCACAGTTTCTTATCTTGTTTTCGTTACAAAATACTGGATTTTTATCCACACTATTCCAATTCCAGGAATTCAAACAAATTAGAATTCTCAATTCTCTACGACGTCTATGAGATAGAATATTTTCAGGAACAAGGAAATCATAATGATTTTTTTTTTCTATATTCACGTTTAAATTATTCTTATTAACATATCTTTTTTTTATGAATTTTCTATTAGTTTTAATTTGGTCTTTAACCTTATCAATCAATGAAATACTTATGGTTTGATAGGTAATAAATTGTCCATCCCTTTTTATAGATAGACGAATCGGTTCGATAATTAATATTCCCTTTTTTATCAATTCTGTAAGAGCTAGATCTTTCTGAATCAGCATTACATCTAGACGCATCTCTCCTCTTTGAATCGAAGAGATAGCAATTTCCTTTGGATTTGTCAATCTAAGTAAGAGACAATATACCTTGATATTGTTGATTATTCTTTGACTCAAGGGGTCATCCCATCTTAATTGAAAAAGGAAATATTTTTTCAGGAATAAATCTAGTTCTGCTTCCTTGTTGCTCTTGGATTTTTTTTTTTTTCTACGTTTTTTAATGTCTGATCCCGCGTAATCCTCTTCAATATCTTTTTTTTTATTTTGTTTTCGTAGATCTGATCCAAGATCTTTTTGGCACTGTTGTTCGTTTTTTTCTTGGTTGAAATTTTCTAAATAAAGATATTCTTTTTGATTAGATAATATAGGAATAGGAGGATTTTTTTTTTTATTTACGTTGGTGTTTTTATTTTTACTAATATTTTCATTTCGATGAAAGTCTAAAAGAAGAAATTTGATTGGTATAACCCACGGTTTAATCTTATATGTATCAAAAAGTAGCACAAATTCTGGGACGAACCAAGATTCTAGTTTTGATATGGTACGATTACGATATAACCTTTCTTGATTCATTCCCATCCAATCAAAAAAGTTTTTTTTTTTGGCGATTTGTTGATGAATCAAAATATTTTTTTTTTTGATTTTGTTTTTATACTTAGTCTCAATATCGATATTCTCTGTAAGACAAAAATGGAGAATTCTACAATTAAAATATTTTCTATCCAGATTTTGATTTGCATCAATAATATATCTCTCTTCTAGATAATCACTAATAGCTGTACTTACCAATACATAAAATGAGTCGAGTTTCGGTGTATTGAAAATAGATGGATATGGAATCCCTGGGCTATCGTTTACTTGTAATGTTGATCCATAAATATATGAGTTTTTCTTTTCCCCATAATTCATATATTTATATGATAAAAGATTATATCTGTAGTGTTTTTTAAACAATTTTTCTTTTTGATTCATCAATGAATCCATTGCAGAATAATCTTCTTTCATGTAATGAATTAATTGGTCTTTTTCATTTTTATATGAATTGGATTTAATTGAGTCTTTATTTTGAATCATACGACGTTGGTTGACTCTATTTCGCCATTTTTTGGGGACTAATTGAGACCATTTGACATCGGAAAAATGGTATTGATAATAATCCTTTAACCAGTTTTTCCATTTATTCATTCCAGACTTTTGAACTTTCTTATGCTTTGATTTGTAATCAACTATTCCTCGTGTTATACAATAATCCTTTATTTTATCCTTAAGATAATGATGGGTCCCGTGATCTTGAAGTACAGATCTCAAGTTATACTTGTTAAGTAATTGGGTTTGTGATAATTTGTAAAATACATATGCTTGTGACAAGGAAGATAAGTCACTATAACTATTTAAATTAGTATTACTAATATTAGTATTTGAAATATTAATATTTGTATTTAAAAACGACTTTTTTATAGTCGAAATAAAGTTCATTGTATTTTTATTTGTTTCATCAATTCCTTCTTGATTTGTTTTATCGTTGTAAGTGGATTTATTGATAATTTTTTTTGAATCAACAAAAAAAAGTTGTGCATTGATTCTTGGAATTTTAATGGTACATAGGAAGATCTCTATGTATATTTTTTCAATGAAAGATTTCATAAAATAATATGATTTACGTATTAATCGGATATTGTTTCTTTTGAATATCTGCCAACTATATTGCTGCGATTCCGATCTTTTATCATCATAAGTTAAAACCATTTTTTTATTGTCTTTTGTGATTTGTTCTATTTGATTCTTAGTTGTGATTATCCTATTAGAAATATCTTTCATTTTTTTTTCTATCAGTGAATAATTTGTCCAACTTGACGTATGAATTGGAACGGTCGATTCACGGTTAATTTTATTATTTATTTTGGAATCTTTTCCATTTTTATTCGGTTCATATACTTTCTTCGCCTTTCTCAATTCAAATAATAAAATTGGATTTACTTTTTCAAGTTCTTTTATTATTCGTTTTATAACTAGAACTATGTTTCTGACCCATTCTTTTTTTTCTTTTGAAATTAGTAGAGACCATTTTCCTCTTTCTTTTAAGACTCTTAGAAGGATAAAAAATTTATTTTTTACTTTTTTTATTTTTTTTTCGAGTTCTTTATAAATGGGTTCAAAAAAAGACGGTCGTTTTCGGGGAGAACCAAAGGGAAGTTCTGCTTCCATTCCCCATACTGTTAAAAAACAAAAATTGTCTTTTTTTCCTTTTTTTTTTGTTGAATCTATATCTTGAGATCGTGTCTTGGGGCTTCGCCAAGGTTTCAAACAAAAAGGAAATAGAATCTTTATCTGAATCCCGTCTGTTAACCAATCTTTGGGAAATTCTGTTTCTGATAATTGAACACCATTATAGGTGCACTTAACGTGCATTTCTTGATTCCATTCCTTCAAATCCTCGTACCACTCGGGGGATTGGAATAATAGCATACGTCCAATATTTTTAGCTATTATCAATGAAGGTAATACAATATATTTTCTAAGAAAAGATTGGGTTACTAACATCGAACCTCTTATTGCTTGAGCAAATATAATGGTATCCCAAGTTTCGGATATTGTTATCCGATCATTTTCCTCTTTTTTCTCCCTTTCTTTTGCCCCTTCTTTATCAAAATCGGAAATTTGCAATTGTGATTCTATACCAACCCAATCTCTAAAAATAAGATTTATCATTTCATAAATATCAAAAAAAAGAAAAAAAAATGTTTTGTCTATTCGATCTAAAAAAAGCGGGGAATGTACATTTGCTTGAAACATTTCCCAAGTAAGAGTTTTGCGTCTTTGAGCCCGCATGGATCCTTTGATTATATTCCGACGAAAATCCGATTGTTGCGAGTAACGTATCAAAGCCACTTCTTCTGCTTGATCACTATTACTAGTATCATTAGTACTAGTAACAGAATCCACATTCTGATCGTCATCAGTATAAATTACCACGCGTTTGGCTTTTCTTGAACGAATCTCATGATCTTCCGCCGATTCTTCTTC